AATATTATATTATATCTTTTAAACTAAATTAACTATGTTATGATCTATACATGAATATTATTTTTCTGGTTATACTGTAGAATTCTTAGATATATTAAGTATTATAGCAGTATTATTTGGTATTACAGTAATTGTAAATAAAAATCCTATAGGTTCTTTATTGTTTTTAATAGGATTATTTGCTTCTATTTCAGTATATTTAATTTTATCAGGATTAACATTTATCGGTTTTTCTTATCTAATAGTATATATAGGTGCAGTATCTATTTTATTCTTATTTATATTAATGCTTATTAATATAAGAACAAGTGAATTACAAAGTAATAATGTAAATAGTATACCTTTAGCCTTATTTATAGGTATATTATGAAATTACAGTTTATTCCAATTATTGCCTTATACTTTATCAATAAATACTAACAATTGATTATTAGGATCTTATAACTATAATAATGTATTACCGGCTGCTAATAATATAGACACAAGTAATATAATGTTTGTAACAAGTAATAATTGAGATGGTACTATGACAGAAACAAGTCATATTTCAACAATAGGAAATATATTATATACATCATATAATATGTGATTATTCTTATCAAGTATAATATTGTTATTAGCCATGGTAGGTGCTATAATAATAACAATAAAACAAGAAAATAATTAAACATTTGTATAACAAGCTAGAACTATAAGCTAAGTTTTTAAATATCAGTTTACAAATGATAGAGGAATTAGTTCAATGGTAGAGCATTTGTTTTACACACAAAAAGTTGTAGGTTCGAGTCCTGCATTCCCCAATAAAAAGATTCCTTAGCTTAATCGGTAAAGCATATTATTGATAATAATAAGTTCTGCGTTCAATTCGCGGAGGAATTATTAAAGTTCTAAGCATAGTCTTAACTTTACCTACTAATATATAAAGAGAATTGGCCGAGTGGTTTAAGGCGATAAGTTTGAGTTTTATTAGGTGATAAACCTGCATCCGTTCGAATCGGATATTCTCTGAAAGAGTATAGTTTAATTGGCAAAATACGAAGCTTCAACCTTCAGGTTCTTGGTTCAAATCCAAGTACTCTTGTAGAATTCAAATCCAATAACTTTAAGAGTATATGAGTCTTTTTTTTATGATAAAATTAAGAATAAATTCTTAGAACGAGTATAAATAAATTGTACAATATGAATATTGATAATTTGTTATAATGGAATGAAAGTATATAAATTGTTATTATTTTAGTAAAGTAAATAATAAACAGATTGTGATTTAATTAGTAAAATTCCTTCTTTGGGAGAAGGTTATGGGAGTGCAATTCTCTCCGATCTGATATTAGAACATTTAGAAATAAAAAATTATGATAAAAATAAGATATATAAATGATACTTATTTTCTTGTTATAGGCTATGCTTAGAGCAAGTAATATAAGTATGTAAAGGAATTATTACGCAATTCTAGCTATGTATTAAGGAGAGCAAATTTGATATAAAAAGGAATATATAATATTTCTAGTTAATAAGCTCTAGAAGAAATTTAATAATAAACGAAGTGAAGTGAAATATCTCAGTAACTTCAGGAAAAGAAATCAAAAGAGATTCTATGAATAGCGTGAGCGAAAGTAGATAAGTCTATTAAGTAAAATGGTTTATAAACTGTTTGAATGGGGAACCTTCCTCAAAGACTAAATATGATACATAAGCGATAGATAATGGGCCGTGAGGTAAATGGAAGTTAGTAGTAATTTTATAAGCAGTTCGAATAGACTTAGTTTAAGCTAAAGAACGTACCTTTTGCATAATGGGTCACCAAGTTAACATTAGATGCGAGGAAATTTCGTAGTTAAACCAAACGTTAAAATAACGATAAGTGTCTAAAGTTAGACCCGAAGCCTAGTGATTTTACCATGATCAGGACTATAAAGGTCCGAACGGGTGATTGTTGCAAAAATCTCCGAAGAATCGTGGTAGGTATAGTGAAAGACAATACTGACTAGGATAGCTGGTTTTCTGCGAAACCTATAACAGTAGGCAATTTAAGTAAATATCTTAGCAGGTACAGAATTTAATCTCAGGCAATATTTTATTGCGCAAATTGGGGAATCGTGAAGATTTTATCAGTGAGTATGTAGACTCGGAATGGCAAAGATATATCTTGAATGATCAGACATAGAATGATAAGGTTGTATGTCAAAAGGGAAACAGCCCAGAACAAGAGTTAAGGTTCCTAAATTATTTGTTAAGTGAAATTAAGAAGGTTTTTATTAAAGTCGACAAGGAGATAGGCTTAGAAGCAGCCATAATTTTATGACCTCGTAACAGAGCGCTTGTTAAGTTATAAAAGCATCGAAAATATAACGGATCTAAACAATATACCGAAACCTTGTCCATAAATTATTAATGCGCAAGCTACATATTTAATATTTATGGGGTAGCAGAACGTTGAATTAGGCTAAATAACAAGTTTATAAATTTGTTATGTTAATTCAAGTGAGAATGGTGACATGAGTAACGAAAAGAATAGTAGATTTTGTCGATAATTCTAGCTTGCTAGAATTAGGTACATACATTAAATAATAGATCTTATTTAGTGCTTACAAGATCTGCTATCCGCCTAAAGCTTATGGTTAGAATTAAGTAACGGCCTCTAAGCTTTTTATCTAAAGATTGAAGCGATGAGAAAATCTTTTATTATGAAATAGACGACATTTATCTAGTGAAAAATGTACAGGAAAAATCATAATATAGTAACCGTACCTAGAAACCGACTATGGTAAGCTAGTAGAGTATACGAAGGCGTAATTGAGATAACAATCATAAAGGAACTCGGCAAATTGACTATCGTAACTTCGGGATAAGTAGGGCTCATTATTCTTGATTAATATCAGGTAAAGAGGAAGAAACATAAAATAATGTTGTACGACTGTTTAATTAAAACACAGCACTTTGCTTAAAGATTAAAAATCTATGTATAAAGTGTGATATCTGCCCGGTGCCGGCTGGCTAACAGAGATAATTGAATATATTACTATTTGATGTCGACGGAAGCCCCGGTTAAAGGCGGCCTTAACGTGAGGGTCCTAAGGTAGCGAAATGCCTTGGCCGTTAAATGCGGTCTTGCATGAATGGTGTAACGATACAACAGCTGTCTCTATGATTGACTCAGTGAAATTGGAATAGCTGTGCAGATACAGCTTACCTCTAGTTAGACGAGAAGACCCTATGCAGCTTTACTGTCACTAATTATAGATTTTGATGAACAATTTTCAGACTAAAAGGGAATTGATTAAATATTCATGAGAAACCTTTATTTTTTTCTTCATTTGAATGAATTGATATACCTACTAACGTTAGTATATCATCCTAGTTCAGCCTAGTTTCTTAGTTTACTAAGAAATAGGTACCCTTGGAAAGGAACTATTGCTAGGGGACAGTTTATGTGGGGCACAGACCCTGTAAAGAGTAAACAGGTGTGTCTAATAATTATTTTTATTTTGTTTGCTATTTTTATATAAATCGTATTCACTTTGATATAGTTGTAAGGTATAGTTGCGCAAGCAAGCTATACGATTATATTTATATCGAAAATTTAGGTAAGATTTTGACTATACTGAAATTAGAGATAATTTAAAATTTTATGTATATTATTACTAAAATTTTATAGTTATTCAAGCTCGTTAAAAGTTCGAATAATTATGTTTTTAATATCTAAAAAGCTCAACGGCTTAATCTTGCCTTACTGTTTGATTATCGACAAATCTTACAGTTGCGTAAGCAGGGCATAGGATCACAAGATGCAATAAGGAAAGATCTTGGATTATTGGAAAAGCTACGCTAGGGATGTTTGTCCCATAATCTTTATTAAAAGAATTATTATAAATTGGGTAAATTTCAAGAATTACTGCGTAAGCTAAAGCTGCGATAGTAAACTTGAAGCGGAATTTATCTTAGCATAATATAAGATAAAAACGTTCAACGACTATATGGTGAGTGTTATGCAAAACAACACAATAATCCTTTATTACCACCCAACATTTTATTGTTATATATTGAATTAATACAAAAAATAAAAGAAAATTAATACACAAGCTAAATATGGAAAAAACTACAATATTAAAAAATATTTTATTATCTAAAGTACCTCAAATAATTACTTTAAATAATAAAATAGCAGATATAAGAAAAACAAAGTATTTACCTTCTTTTTCTAAGGAATGAAAAGATACTATTTATTCTTATAATAAAAATACTATAAAAAATATACCTAGTCATCATCTTAATATTAATAAGATAATACAAAGTTATTTTAACTTATATTTTTCTACTGAGAAAAATAATCAAAACAAAAGATTTATATATCCTGGTAAATTTATTACTATGAAAAGAAGACGTAATCTTTTAAGAAAGATTTATGTCAGTAATCCAGATATTAAATATACAAATAATAAAGCAATTATTACTTTATTTACATTAAATAGAGAAAGAAATTATTTATTTAAAAAATATATTAAAACTAATAAAAAAATACAGAGTTATTTAATGCAACGTTATTTATTTTTATATAAAAATAATATAATGAATTTATATAATGTTTTATTAACTAATTATAAAAACAAACATATAAGTTATTTTTTATTAAGAAATAAAAATAAGTTTATACAATATAAATTAAAATACCTAAGTAAATTTTTATTATTAAAAAATTTATATTTAAAAAAAGTATGAAGTAGAATAATTAAAACTTTTATTAAAAGACATTTAATATTCTTAAGAAAATATGAATTATTATATTCATTAAATCAATTAAAATTTAATAGATTAACTTTATTAAATAAATTAAGTTTATTATTAAATAAAATTTTAGGTAAAAAAATAGAATATAATATAATAAACCTAAAATCTATAATATTTAATAGTGATTTATTTACTCATGCTATAGCTTTGAAGTTTAAAAAAAGAAAATCATTCAACTATAAAAAAAATATATTAAGTATATTAGGTAGAGTGAATTTTCCCTATTTTAAAGATTTAGATAATTCGCATGCGAATTCTGAAGGTACAAGCTATATATTAAATAAGTATAAAGATGGTAAAATTTTATCTTATATAAATAACCATCAAAATTTAGATAAATTTATTAATGAAATACATGGTGCTACTAATCAAAATATACATAAAGAAATATTTAATTCAATTCAATATAAAAATATTGAAGGTATAAGAATAGAAACTAATGGTAGATTAACTAAACGTTATAGAGCGGATAGAGCTGTTCATTATAGAAAATGAAAAGGTGGATTACAAAAAACATCTTTAAATTCAACTTTATTCAGAGGAAACGTAAACCCTAATATATCATATTCTATAGCTAATGATACACGTCGTGTAGGTTCATTTGCTATAAGAGGTTGAATATCAGGTAAATAATACATTATTTAGAGCTTTATATAAAGCTCATCAATATATACACATAAAATGAAGACATAGTCTGAACCATTTTGAAAGAATTGGAAATTATTTATGATAACAAATAGAACAGGCTAATTTGCGCAAGAGTGTACAAAATGAGTGCGCGGTTTGGCACCTCGATGTCGGCTTAACTTATCCTCATGGATGCAGAAACTATGTAGGGTGCGACTGTTCGTCGATTAAAAAGTTACATGAGCTGGGTTAAATACGTCGTGAGACAGTATGGTTTCTATCTTCTAGAGGGAATTAGAATAAAATAAGAACGAACTTTTGTACGAAAGGAACAAGAATGATTTTTTTAAATTATAGTTACTAACCTATGGTTTACCTGTTGTCTATATGCCCTGTTATTAAATATATAGATTGTATTAATATTAATATATTAATAAATTAGTATTTAGTTATAAATATTTATATTTAGATCAATACGATACTAATTCAGTTATGCGCAAGCTACTGCTATCTATATAGATGTATATATTATTAATATATACAGAGGATGTATCGTTCACTAGGATAATATATTATATAGGCACGGCAGGAAAGCTAAGTTGGTTAAGGATAAGTGCTGAAAGCATATAGGCACGAAGCTTATCTTAAGATATTTCTTAAATATATGTATTAGAATAATACACAATAGGCTTTCTTTGTAAAAATCCAGAGATTTGTAAGATGAAAGTACTAATTTTATAAGTTACTATGTATATATATATCATTTTTATTAATAGCCTGATTAGCATAAAAGTAATGCAATTGTTTTGTAATCAATAGAAGCAAGCGCGATACTTGCATTGGGCTTAAGGATTAGTAGTCAAGTGGTAAGACATAGCTCTTTCAATGCTACCATCGCAGGTTCGATCCCTGTCTAGTCTATAGCGGATTAGTGTAATAGAAACACGTTCGGCTCATGATCGAAAAATATTGGTGCAATTCCTTTGTCCGCGTATTTAATGCAGCTGTAGATTTTAGTGTTGCATAATAGGCTAAGACTAATATTAAAGCTATTATTCAAATTTAGAATATATAGTATAATATTATATTATATCATCATATATTATAATAAGTTCTAGGGGTTATAGCTTAATCGGTAAAGCATACTGCTCATAACAGTACTAATAAGTGTTCAAGTCACTTTAGCCCTATATGTCCAAGTGGTGAAATTGGTAAACACAACAAACTTAAGCTTTGTAGACTTCGGTCTTGAAGGTTCAAGTCCTTTCTTGGATATTAGGGGATATAATTCAATTGGTAGAATGTTAACTTTGCACGTTAAAAGCCTAGGTTCGATTCCTAGTATCTCCAAGCTTGTGAAGCTCAATTGGTTGAGCGAAATATTGAAGCTATTTAGGTTGTAAGTTCGAATCTTACCACGAGCATTTATGGGATTTTAGTATAACGGTGAATGCATATGACTTTTAATCATCAAAATGTAGGTTCGATTCCTACAAATCCTATTTAAATATAAATATGCCGGAATAGGTAGACGGGGTGGTTTTAGGTACCATTGAATTTATATTCGTATAGGTTCGATTCCTATTATTTATACCATATCTCGTAGATTAATAGGTAAATCATGAATTTTTGGTATTCAATAGTGGGTGTTCGAATCACCTCGAGATAAATAAGGTGGTTATAGTTCAATCGGTAGAGCAGCTATTTGTGGCATAGCAAGTTCCCTGTTCGAACCAGGGTTTCCACCCATGTTTAGCTTACTTAGTAGCGCAAGCTAAAGCTATGCCTGAGTAGTTCAATGGTTAGAACACTGATCTCATACATTGGTAATAAGAGTTCGATTCTCTTCTCAGGCTAAGTATTATGATAATTATTTCTATTTTATCTCTTTTACTTTCGAATGCCGTTAATTTAAGACGTGATGTATCTATTCTATATAATAGAATAGCTATACTTATTTTACTATATTGTATAGTACATGATTATACTTCTTTAACTGTAGTAACTAAAGGAATAGGGCTACATGGAGGTTTATTATTAATTAACAATCTTACACAAATATTTCATATTTTTGTTTTTATTGTTACTATTTTTATTTTAACTTTAACAAGTTTTTATCCTAGAAAAGTTTGAGTATCTGAATATTCTTCAATCAAAGATCTTTTATTTAATAAATTTATATATTATAATACTAAAATTATTAATAAAATGGGTGAACATTTAAAAATTATAGAGTATCCTTTAATTTTATTATTTATTGTTAGTGGTGCTATATTCTTAATGTCTAGTAATGATTTAATTACTATATTTTTATCTATTGAATTACAAAGTTATGGTTTATATATTTTAAGTACTGTATATAGAAATTCTGAATTATCTACTACTGGAGGATTAATTTATTTCTTATTAGGAGGATTAAGTTCTTGTTTCATATTATTAGGTACTGCTTTATTATATGCTAATAGTGGTAGTACTAGTTTAGATAGTTTATATATTATTACAAGTATTAGTGATATACATTCTACTGATTTATGATATTCACCCAATTATATAAGTTTATCTTTAGTTATATTTACTGTAGGATTTTTATTTAAAATTAGTGCAGCTCCATTTCATTTCTGATCTCCAGATGTTTATGATGCTATACCTACTATTGTTACTACTTTTGTAGCATTGATTGCAAAAATATCTATATTAATATTATTATTACAATTAGTATATTATACTAATGCCAATATTACTATGAATAATTGAACATTTATATTATTAATTAGTTCATTATTCTCTTTAGTTGTAGGTACTATTGTGGGTTTAACTCAATTTAGAATAAAAAGATTATTAGCATATAGTACAATTTCACATGTTGGATTTATGTTATTAGCTTTAAGTATTTCTAATATTGAATCAACACAAGCACTTATATTTTATTTAACTCAGTATATAATTAGTAATTTAAATGCATTTATTATATTATTAGCTATAGGATATTCATTATATTGCTATACTAGTGATAACAAAGAACATGATGAACTATTAGATAAAACAAATTCACCTATCCAATTAATAACACAATTAAAGGGTTATTTCTTTATAAATCCTGTTTTAGCTTTAAGTTTAACTATTACTATCTTCTCATTTGCAGGAATACCTCCTTTAGTAGGGTTCTTTGGTAAACAGATGGTATTAAGTGCTGCTTTAGATCAAGGTTTATATTTCATAACTTTAATTGCTATATTAACTAGTGTTATTAGTGGAATATATTACTTAACTATTATTAAAGAAATGTTCTTTAGTAAATCGGATTATAAAGTGAATACTTTATTAGAAAATTTCAAATTAAAAGGTAATGTTTATAATAATAATAATAGCATAAAAAGTATAGAATATAATTACAAAAATATAGTTCTATCTAGTCCTATATCATTTGCTATATCTATCCTTACTTTAACTATATTATTGTTCTTATTTATGAACAAAGAATGACTTAGCATGAGTACCATATTGGTACAATTAATATTTAATAGTTAATGAGTGGTACAACTTTTCTTTTTATTTTTGTGTGTATAATAGCTATATTATTTTTAGCTTTAAATTTTATATTAGCTCCACATAATCCTTACCAGGAAAAATATAGTATATTTGAATGTGGTTTCCATAGTTTTTTAGGTCAAAATAGAACACAGTTTGGTGTTAAATTCTTTATATTTGCATTGGTTTATTTATTATTAGATTTAGAAATATTAGTAATATACCCTTATGGATTAAGTAGCTATGAAAACGGTATATATGGTTTAATTATAGTATTATTATTTATAGGTATAATTACAGCAGGTTTTGTATTTGAATTAGGTAAAGGTGCTTTAAAAATAGATAGTAGACAATCTTATAATTATTTTAATGTACAATCGACTAAAAATTTTATTAATACATTTTTTGAAAATAAATAACTTAACAATAGCATGCTTCTATTTATATAAAACAAAGCTATTAGTACAAATATATTAATAATTTTATACTATAGATTTTATGAAATTTTTATTCTAAGTTAATGGGATGTAGGCTTCGCCTATACAAAGCCCGTAAATAAATTATGATCATTTTATTATTATTATAATATATATATGTTACAATCTTCAAAAATAATAGGAGCAGGATTAGCTACTGTAGGTTTAGCAGGAGCAGGAGTAGGAATTGGAGTAGTTTTCGGTTGCTTAATATTAGGTGTTGCTAGAAACCCTTCATTAAAAAACCAATTATTCTCATATTCTATTTTAGGGTTTGCTTTCTCAGAAGCTACTGCATTATTTGCATTAATGATGGCATTATTATTATTATATGTTGCTTAATTAAATTAATCAATATAAAGCTAATTTATTAGCAGGGATGGAGGTGGGATTATTACAAATTTCTTATTTAGAAATGAATATTTAAAATAATATGACAAATATATTTAATTCAATTATTAGCTTTGATGCACCTGAAGCATGAGGTATTTATTTCCAAGATAGTGCTACTCCCCAAATGGAAGGATTAATAGAATTACATGATAATATTATGTATTATTTAGTTTTAATATTATTTGGTGTAGGATGAGTATTATTTTCATTAGTGAAAAATTTTGCTATTAAAAATTCACCTATATCACATAAATATTTAAATCATGGTACATTAATAGAATTAATATGAACTATTACACCAGCATTAGTTTTAATATTAATTGCTTTCCCTTCATTTAAATTATTATATTTAATGGATGAAGTAAATGATCCGTCATTAACTATTATAGCTGAAGGGCATCAATGATATTGAAGTTACCAATATCCTGACTTTATAAATTCAGAAGGTGAATTTATAGAATTTGATTCTTATATTGTACCAGATTCAGATTTAGAAGATGGAGGATTAAGAATGTTAGAAGTGGATAATAGAGTTATGTTACCTGAATTAACTCATACAAGATTAGTAGCTACAAGTGGTGATGTTATACATTCATTAGCTTGTCCAGCTTTAGGTATTAAATGTGATGCATATCCAGGTAGATTAAATCAATTATCTATCTTTGTTAATAGACCAGGTGTATTCTATGGACAATGTTCTGAAATATGTGGAATATTACATAGCTCAATGCCTCTTGTATTCCAATCTACAGATTTACCAACATTCTTAAATTGATTATATAATGCATAATCAATTTATGATAAATATATATATAGTAATTTTACTATATAAAAGATATTAGTTTAATGGTAGAACAAGATATTACGGATGTCTTGATAATAGTTCGAATCTATTATATCTTTAGGATAAATTTATAAAAATATTAATTAATTAATTAAATGAGTTTAACTTTAGTACTTTTTTTAATAGGAATCTTAGGGTTCGTATTTAATAGAAAAAATATAATATTAATGTTAATCTCTATCGAGATAATGTTAGTATCTATTACATTCTTAATTTTGATAAGTTCTATAAATCTTGATGATATTATAGGACAAACATATGCTATATATATTATTGTTATTGCTGGAGCAGAATCTGCTATAGGTTTGGCTATATTAGTAGCCTTTTATAGACTTAGAGGAAGTATAGCAATAGAATATAAATAATGTATTTAAGTATAATTATATTACCATTATTAGGTTCAATAGCATCTGGTTTTTTTGGTAGAAAAATCGGTATATCTGGTAGTCGTATATTAAGTTGTATTACTATATTTATGACTACAACATTTGCTATAATAGGATTTTTTGAAGTAGGGTTTAATAATAATCCTGTGTCAATTAATTTATTTAAATGATTAGACAGTGAATCATTTAATATAGCATGAAATTTTCAATTTGATAGCTTAACAGTATCAATGTTAATTCCTGTATTAATAATAAGTTCATTAGTACATTTTTACTCTATAGGTTATATGAGTCATGATCCCCATAGCCAAAGATTTTTTAGTTATTTAAGTTTATTTACTTTCATGATGATTATTTTAGTAACAGGTAATAATTATTTATTAATGTTTGTAGGATGAGAAGGTGTTGGTGTTTGTTCTTATTTATTAGTTAGTTTCTGATTCACTAGAATAGCCGCAAATCAAAGTTCTTTATCTGCATTCTTAACAAATAGAGTAGGTGATGCTTTCTTAACTATAGGGATGTTTATAATTTTATGATCTTTAGGTAATTTAGATTATAGTATAGTATTTTCATTAGCTCCTTATATTAATGAAAATATCATAACTATTATAGGTATATGTTTATTAATAGGTGCAATGGCTAAAAGTTCACAAGTAGGTCTTCATATTTGATTACCTATGGCGATGGAAGGTCCTACACCTGTTTCTGCATTAATTCATGCTGCTACTATGGTTACAGCTGGAGTATATTTATTAATACGTTCATCTCCATTGATAGAATATAGTTCTACGGTGTTATTAATATGTTTATGATTAGGTGCTGTTACAACAGTATTTAGTTCATTAATTGGTTTATTCCAACAAGATATTAAAAAAATTATAGCTTATTCTACAATGAGTCAATTAGGGATGATGGTTATCGCTATAGGTTTATCATCATATAATATAGCTATATTTCATTTAGTAAATCATGCCTTTTATAAAGGATTATTATTCTTAGGTGCAGGTGCGGTAATTCATGCTGTAGCTGATAATCAAGATTTAAGAAGATATGGTGGGTTGATATCATTCTTACCTTTAACTTATACAGTTATATTAATAGCTAGTCTTAGTTTAGTAGCCTTCCCTTTCATGACAGGATTCTATAGTAAAGATTTTATATTAGAATCTGCATTTGGTCAATACCATTTCAGTAGTATTAGTGTTTATTTTATAGCTACTATTGGTGCTATATTTACTACATTATATTCAGTAAAAGTTATTTATTTAACATTTATAGCTAACCCTAACGGACCTATACAATATTATAAAAATGCGCATGAAGGAGATATCTTCTTAAGTTTACCTTTAGTAATATTAGCTATATTCTCTATATATTTTGGTTATTTGACTAAAGATATATTTATAGGTTTAGGGTCAGGTTTTTTTATTGATAATAGTATATTCATACATCCTATGCATGAAATATTAATTGATACAGAATTTGCTGTACCAACTATATTTAAATTATTACCATTTATATTTACAATATCATTTTCAGTATTAGCTATAATTTATCCTGAATTTATGCCTAACAGTGTAACAAATTTTAAATTATCTAATATTGGATATTATATATTTGGTTTCTTTAACCAACGTTTTTTAATAGAATATTTCTATAATAAATATATAGTAAATACTGTATTAGACATTGGAGGTCAAACTACTAAAATATTAGATAAAGGAAGTATAGAATGAATAGGTCCTTATGGTATAGGATTATCATTACAAAAAGTAAGTAAAATAATATCAAGTTTACATACAGGTATAGTAACAGACTATGCATTATATATATTATTAGCAATTTGTTTCTATATATCTATATTTACTTTTGTATCTATATTTAATGATATAATTAATGTTATAACATTATCAAGTATATTAGTTTTATTAGGAACTAAATATTATATAAAAAATTAACTTAATTATAGCTTAATAGGCTTCACCTATAGTTAAATAAAGTAAGCTAAATTTAAAGCTAATAAAACTCTTTATAGTTTGTATTAATTACAGTAATAATAAAAATAAATTAAACAGTGCTATAGGTTTCGCCTATAATAAATAAACTGTGTGTCAAATTATTTATCACAAAGTCAATGAGAATATTAAAAAGTCATCCTTTATTAAAATTACTTAATGCTTATATAATCGATCATTCACAACCAACTAATATAAATTATTTATGAAACTTTGGTTCATTATTAGGTTTATGTTTAGGTATACAAATAATTACAGGTGTAACATTAGCTATGCACTATAATCCTAGTGTAGCTGAAGCATTTAACTCTGTAGAACATATCATGCGTGATGTAAACAATGGATGATTAATCCGTTATTTACATAGTAATACTGCATCAGCTTTCTTCTTTTTAGTATATTTACATATAGGAAGAGGATTCTACTACGGATCATATAGATCACCAAGAACATTAGCTTGAATTTTAGGTGTAATTATACTTATTTTAATGATGGGTATAGGATTCTTAGGTTATGTATTACCTTACGGGCAAATGTCTTTATGAGGAGCTACAGTTATTACAAATTTAATTAGTGCTATTCCATGAATAGGGCAAGATATTGTAGAGTTCATATGAGGAGGTTTCTCAGTAAATAATGCAACTTTAAATAGATTCTTTGCATTACATTTTGTATTACCATTTGTATTAGCAGCATTAGTTATCATGCATTTAATAGCTGTTCATGAAACAGCTGGAGCAAGTAACCCTTTAGGTACACCAGCATATTATGATAGAATACCATTTGCACCATATTACTTATTTAAAGATTTAATAACAATATTCTTATTTATGTTTGGATTAAGTATATTTGTATTCTTCATGCCTAATGTATTAGGAGATAGTGAAAATTATATAGTGGCAAATCCAATGCAAACACCAGCTGCTATAGTACCTGAATGATATTTATTACCATTCTATGCTATATTAAGATCTATACCTAATAAATTATTAGGTGTAATAGCTATGTTCGCATCATTAGTAATTTTAATGGTATTACCTAAAACAGATTTAGGTATTACTAAAGGTTTACAATTTAGACCTTTAAGTAAAATAGCATTCTACTTATTTGTAACTAATTTCTTATTATTATTACAATTAGGTGCTAAACATGTTGAAAGTCCATTTATAGAATTTGGACAAATAAGTACAGCTTTATATTTTGCTTATTATTTAATAATAATGCCAGGTATAAGTATATTAGAAAATACTTTAATCGATTTATCACAAAAAGGTAAATAATTAATTTAGAAGAAATAGTACATATTATTTTGTTAGTAGCGTAAGCTAAGGTTATATCTATAGCTTACTTATAACAAAAAGATGATGATTGTAAAAGGTTTACACTTTAATTGCAAATTAAAAGTTTGAGGTTCGATTCCTCCATTATCTTAAATTAAATTTATATAATAAGTTACTATAAAAAAATTATAGAAAATCATTTAATAGGCTCTGCCTATAATTTGCTTATAAAGCTATGTATATAATTTGTTATTGGTTAAAGCTAGTTTACTAATAAAATAAAGTTAGCTTATAACTCATAATTCATTATTAATATTATATAAAAAAATTTATAAGAGTATTACAATAAATTTTGCTGGTAAGTAAATAAAATTTTTCTTAATTTATATAATATCTCTATATAATATTTTGAATAAAGACAATTTAAGATCTCAAATGTCAATGGGTATAGAAAGATGATTTAATTCTACTAATGCCAAAGATATTGGTACTTTATATTTAATATTTGCTTTATTTTCAGGATTATTAGGTACAGCATTTTCTGTTTTAATAAGATTAGAATTAAGTGGACCTGGAGTTCAATTTATAGCAAATAATCAATTATATAACAGTATAATAACAGCTCACGCTATATTAATGATATTTTTTATGGTTATGCCTGCCTTAATAGGAGGATTCGGTAATTTTTTAATGCCTTTAATGGTAGGAGGTCCTGATATGGCATTCCCTAGATTAAATAATATTAGTTTCTGATTATTACCACCTAGTTTATTATTATTAATATTCTCTGCTTGTATAGAAGGTGGAGTAGGTACAGGATGAACTTTATATCCTCCATTATCAGGATTACAAAGTCATAGTGGACCTAGTGTAGATTTAGCTATATTTGCTTTACATTTATCAGGGGTAAGTAGTTTATTAGGTGCTATAAACTTTATAACTACAATAGCTAATATGAGAACACCTGGTATTAAATTACACAAATTAACTTTATTTGGGTGAGCAGTAGGTATTACAGCTATATTATTATTATTATCATTACCTGTATTAGCTGGTGGAATTACTATGATATTAACAGATAGAAATTTTAATACATCATTCTTTGAAGTAGCTGGTGGTGGAGATCCTATATTATTCCAACATTTATTCTGATTCTTCGGGCATCCAGAAGTTTATATATTAATTGTACCTGGATTTGGGATAATTAGTACAACAATTTCAGCTAATTCAAATAAACCTATATTCGGTTATATTGGTATGGTTTATGCTATGATGTCTATTGGTATATTAGGTTTCATTGTTTGAAGTCATCATATGTATACAGTAGGTTTAGATGTAGATACTAGAGCTTATTTTACAGCTGCAACATTAATCATTGCAGTACCAACTGGAATTAAAATATTCTCTTGATTAGCTACTTGCTATGGAGGATCTATTAAAATGACACCTTCTATGTTATTTTCATTAGGATTCGTATTTATGTTTACTATTGGGGGATTATCAGGTGTTGTTTTAGCTAATGCATCATTAGATATAGCCTTCCATGATACATATTATGTAGTTGCTCATTTCCACTATGTATTAAGTATGGGTGCAGTATTTGCTATGTTTGCAGGATGATATTATTGAATTCCTAAAATAATTGGATTAAATTATGATTTACATTTAGCTAAAATACAATTCTGATTATTATTTATTGGAGTTAATGTAACATTCTTCCCACAACATTTCTTAGGTTTACAAGGTATGCCTAGAAGAATTGGAGATTATCCTGATGCTTTTGCAGGATGAAATTTAATTAGTAGTGTTGGATCTATTATCAGTGTTGTTGCTGCTTGATTATTCTTATATATTGTTTACAGACAATTATTAGACGGTAAAGTTGCAAGTAGAAATCCTTGATTAATACCTGGATTCTATACTGATATTTTACAAAGTAATTTAAATAGATCTTATAGTAGTTTAGAATGAGGATTATCAAGTCCACCTAAACCTCACGCTTTCGTAAGTTTACCATTACAATCTAATATTTTAGGTTTTTAATGGATATATGTTTCTATCGAGATTATTAATTTAAATAATTATAAAAGTAAAATAGAAAATGCATTAAAATATAACTTTAAGTAAACTTGACATTTAAATTTCAACAATATTTTATTATAGAATATTCAGATTTTGAATCAAAGTTTTTTAAAAATATTTAAAGTTATAAATGTTTTATTTTGAAGTTTAATACTTCAAGTTTCATTAGCTCAATGGCAGAGCTTAATACTTCTAATATTATGATCCTAGTTCGATCCTGGGATGAGACTATTATCTTTATAAATCTATATTTTTATTTAAATATTAAGATATAGTTTATTAATGCGTACACAAATAAACTGATATTAAACTAAATTAACCAATTTTGTAATTAAGGTTAGCTATGTTGATATTTTTATAGACTCGTTATTATTGCTTTAAGCAATAGCTATAAATTATTAGTGCTGCGTAAACTAAATCTATGGAAATATAAAATCTTATATTTCTATTATTATCTTATTCTTTTATAGGCTATTCTATTAATATCCTCCCTACTAATAGGCTTTGCCTATTAAATATAAATTTTATTTAAATGATTATTTCATCCAATTACTCTATTAATAGGCTCCTCTATAGCTTGCTATGAAGAATCCTACTAATAGTAGAAAATAAGGCTTAAAACAAAGTTGAATATTATTAGTATATAAATACTATCTAATGTATATTTATTTTTATGTAAGCTTTTAATAAATTAATTTAATGCCTACTATATACATTAATAAATAAATAATGTTAATGCTATAGTTGTTAGCTTACTTAGCTCGCTAAAGCATTAGCTATAAATTATTCTTTATAATTATTTATTAATTGTAACTATATAAAAACAATGAATATAACTATTCTATCTATAATAGAAACTATTATTTTAATGCTTCCTGCATTATTAGTAGTAGCTTATGTAACAGTAGCTGAAAGAAAAACAATGGCTAGTATGCAAAGAAGATTAGGACCTAATGCTGTAGGATATTATGGTTTATTACAAGCTTTTGCTGATGCTTTAAAATTAATATTAAAAGAATATATAGCCCCTACTCAAGCTAATTTAGTATTATTCTTTTTAGGTCCTATTGTTACTTTAATATTTGCTTTATTAGGGTATGCTGTAATACCGTATGGTCCTGGTTTATCATTAGGTGATATGGAATTAGGAATATTATTTATGTTAGCTGTATCATCATTAGCTACATATGGAATTTTATTAGCAGGATGAAGTGCTAATAGTAAATATGCTTTCTTAGGTTCATTAAGAAGTACAGCTCAATTAATAAGTTATGAATTAGTATTAAGTTCTGTATTATTAATAATAATAATAATTAATAATACATTAAATTTAAATATTAATGTGCAATTTCAGAAAATCGTATGATTAGCTTTACCTTTATTTTGTATATTAATTATATTCTTTATAGGATCTGTAGCCGAAACAAATAGAGCACCATTTGATTTAGCAGAAGCGGAATCGGAATTAGTTAGTGGATTTATGACAGAACATGCTGCTGTAATTTTCGTATTCTTTTTCTTAGCCGAATATGCTAGTATAGTATTAATGTGTATATTTACAAGTATATTATTTTTAGGTGGTTATTTAATAGATATACATTTAATCTATTTATTTGATATAATTAATAGCATATATGCCTATTTATTTGATATAGATTGATTAGAATCAATTACTTATATTAAATTCAGAGAGCAATTAACTGGTTCATCATTAAATGGATTATTATCTAGTTTAATTTTAGGTATAAAAAGTTCAATGATGGTGTTTATATTCATTTGAGTAAGAGCATCTTTCCCTAGAATACGTTTTGACCAATTAATGTCATTCTGTTGAACAGTATTATTACCTATATTATTTGCTTTCATTATTTTTATACCTTCTTTATTATATATTTTAAATATTTCATTTATTAATATAAGTTTATTTTAATAAGAAGTTTATCTTTACAGGACTGAGTCAGTCCTATTTTTATTTCTTAGTATTTTTAGTTAAGGCTATACCTAAGTAATAAATATTTATTATGTTGAGGCTCTTGTTGTAGGGCAAGCTAAGGCTAGGCCTATTAACAAATTAAAGCTCTATAACCATGTTCATAATAATATCAAAATAATATATAAATTTTTTATTTTATTCAAATGTTATTATCTTCATTATTAACAATACCTTTAATAGGTACAATTATAGTTTCTAGTTTAGATTCATATAAAAATACATCTATTAAATCTATAGCATTAATAACAAGTATAATTAATTTAATTCTTTCATTAATAATATTTATATTATTTAATAGTAGTACTAACCAATTTCAATATATACAAGAACATTACAATGTACAATTATTTGATGTATATTTAGGGGTAGATGGTATATCTATTTATTTTATATTATTAACTACAGTAATAATGCCTATAGCTTTATTATCAAATTGAGATTCAATTAAAGAAAATGTTAAATCATATTTAATTATTATGTTATTATTAGAAACGTTATTATTAGCTGTATTTATGGCTTTAGATGTTATGTTATTCTATATTTTTTTCGAAAGTATATTGCCTCCTTTATTTATATTAATAGGTATATTTGGATCAGATAATAAAGTAAATGCAAGTTATTATTTATTTTTATATACATTATGAGGTTCATTATTCTTATTATTGTCAATATTAAGTACATCATCCATTATGGGTAGCACAGATTTTGATACATTATTTAAATTAAATTTTGAATATACAACTCAAGTATTCTTATTTATTGGTATATTTATAGCTTTTGCTGTAAAAACACCTACAATTTTTTTAAATAATTGATTATTAAAAGCTCATGTTGAAAGTCCTTTAGGTGGTAGTATAGTATTAGCTGCTATAGTATTAAAATTAAGTTTATATGGTATATTTAGATTAATATTACCTATATTACCTAAAGCATCATTAGACTATACATTTGTAATATATACAATAGCAGTAATTACAATAATTTATGCTAGTTTTAGTACATTAAGAACAACAGATATAAAAGAATTAATAGCTTATAGTTCTGTATGTCATGCAGCAGTTTATTTAATAGGGGCATTTAGTAATACAATTCAAGGATTAGAAGGAAGTATAATCTTAGGATTAGCTCACGGATTTGTATCAAGTGGATTATTTATATGTGCTGGAGGTGTATTATACGATAGAACAGGTACAAGAAGTATATTCTTCTATAGAGGTGTAGCTCAATTAATGCCTATTTTTGCTATATTATTCTTTTTATTAGCATTAGGTAATTGTGGAGCTCCATTAACATTAAACTTTATAGGTGAATTTATGTCATTATATGGAATAATTGAAAGATTACCTGTATTAGGAGTATTTGCATGTTCATCTATAGTATTCTCAGCAGCGTATACAATATATATGTTTAATAGAACAGCATTTGGTGGTTCATTTACTAGATTTTTAGAAGAAAGTGTATACGATGTAAATAAAAGAGAATTTATCTTATTATTTATATTAGTAGCATTTACAATAATATTAGGAATTTATCCTTCTATTATATTAAATGTGTTAGATTATTCAATGAATAATTTAATATATAGTGTATAATATATATATATATTATATAATTGTTACTCTTTATGACGTATGTAAATTATAAAATAAAAGTAGAATAAAATGCCTCAATTAACACCTTTTTACTATATGAATGAAATAGTGTTTGCTTTCGCAATCATTGTAATAGTATTATATATATCATCTAAATATATTTTACCAAGAATAGTTCGTTTATTCTTATCACGTATGTTTATTAATAAAATATAATATTATTTTATAACCAAAGTTATATTAATTAGTTTTTCTCAAGACATATATATAATTAGTAGTTCAAACTACTAATGTTAAATCAAAACATATTATTCACAGAAATAAGAAGTCCCTTAGATCAATTTGAAATAAGAGATATATTAAATTTAGAAATATTAGGTGGTAATTTACATTTATCATTAACAAATATCGGTTTATACTTGACAATTGGATGTATATTAGTATTAGGCTTATCAATATTAAGTACTAATTATAATAAATTAGTAAGTAATAACTGATCAATAGCTCAAGAATCATTATATGTAACAATACATAATATAGTAACAAGCCAAATTAACACAGGAAGAGGTCAAATATATTTCCCTTTAATGTATACATTATTTGTATTTATTTTAATAAATAATTTAATCGGTATGGTTCCTTATAGCTTTGCATCAACAGGTCATTTCGCCTTAACATTTGCTTTAAGTTTCACAATCGTATTGGCAGCTACAATAATCGGATTTAAAGAACACGGATTAAAATTCTTTTCATTATTAGTACCAGCTGGTTGTCCATTAGTGTTATTACCTTTATTAGTAACAATAGAATTAATATCATATTTAGCTAAAAATGTATCATTAGGTTTAAGATTAGGAGCTAATATAACATCAGGTCATATGTTATTAAGTATATTAAGTGGATTTGTATATAATATAATGAATTCAGGAATAATCTTCTTTATAATAGGATTAATACCATTAACATTTATAATCATGTTCTCAGGATTAGAATTAGTAATAGCCTTTATCCAAGCACAAGTGTTTGTAGTATTAGCTTCAGCTTATATTAAAGATGGATTAGACTTACATTAATAGATCTTATTAATAGCTTTATTGGTTTTATCTCTATAAAGATAAGTTAAAGTAAAAGAAAAATTATGTAATTAGGGAAAATTATATAATAATAATATTGAATATAAATATAATAACATATAAATATTCTAATTAGAAATTAATATAAAAAGTTTTTTGTAACTAATATAAATAATGAAAATAAAAATTTTCAATAAAAAAGTTTAATACATAGGTTCCGCCTATCAAAAACATAATATAGTTTATTTCTTTTCTTTAAAAAATTAGAACGATTAGTAATATAGTTGAGTTTGGTGATGGCTCTGATTGAACACTGTCCAAGTGCTTGACACATGCTAATCGAACGTTTTAATTAGTTTTTAATTAAAAAGTGGTGTACAGGTGAGTATAATAATATTTTATGCCGACCTTAGAGTGAAGATAAATTCTTCATATAATAAAGGGATTAAGTATTCCCGCTTTAAGAGGACGATAAATATTTTCGGGATAGGTAGTAGTGAAGGTTATGTCTTCACTAGCCTTAACTCTCGTAGTCGAAGCTGAAAGGTTAATCGACCACATTGGGTCTGAAAAAAGCCCAATGCAAGTTAGTACAGCAGTGAGGAATATTGGTCAATGGCCTAACGGCTGAACTGGCAACTTGGAGAAGTGTTAAGTCTTTAATTTTTAATCCTTAGCTTGCATAGCAAGTTAAGGCTAGAATTATACAAAAATTAAAGATTAAATTAGTATTGAATGAAACTTTGTTTATATATCGATAATGACGATATATATATTATGTCTTGACCAATTACGTGCCAGCAGTCGCGGTAATACGTAAGAGACTAGTGTTATTCATCTTAATTAGGTTTAAAGGGTACTCAAACGGTCAATTAAAAGACTAGAGTTATATAGAAGAAGGTAGTACCTTAAGTGTAGAGATTATATTTGGTCATACTCGAGGGACTTAGAAAAGGCGCAGGCAACCTTCTAAGCAATAACTGACGTTGAAGGACGAAGGCATAGGTCACGAACAGGATTAGATACCCAAGTAGTCTTTGCAGTCAATGATGAATGCCATAGGTTAGATAAAAATTTAGTCTATAAATGAAAGTGTAAGCATTTCACCTCAAGAGTAATGTGGCAACGCAGGAACTGAAATCACTAGACCGTTTCTGACACCAGTAGTGAAGTATGTTGTTTAATTCGATAATCCACGAAAAACCTTACCACAATTTGTATATTTTACAGGAGTTGCACGGCTGTCTGCAGTTGATGTTGTGAAACTGTGGTTTCCATGAATTAACACAATCCCTTGCTTTATTTTTTGTGCTTGCAAAAGTTATTTACTATAAAGCATTTGACCCAAGAATATGGGAAGAAAAAAGGGAGTAAGACAAGTCATCATGGCCTTAATATTGTGGGCTATAGACGTGCCACATAAGCCTATACAAAGAGATGCGAAAATGTGAATTTTAGCAAATCTCCAAAATAGGAAATAAAAAGGATTGTAGTCTGAAATTCGACTACATGAATAAGTAATTACTAGTAATCGTGAATCACCATGTCACGGTGAATGTTTCTCGGATTGGTACTAACCACTCGTCGCATGCTGAAAGGAGTTTATACAATAAGTTTGCTCTTTTATAGTAAAAAAATAAAATAATAAGATTTTGTATATATTATTATAGAATTCTTCGTATGTATAGCTCTAATTAGTGTTAAGTCGAAATACGGTTCGCGTAGCGGAAGTTGCGCGGGAATAATTAATCTTGAACAATAGATAATAGAATAGCTTATTTAAGCTATTCTTAAGGAGGGTTCCTTTATTGGTAAGAAGGGCTAAACTGTAAATTTAGTACAAATTGTTTTGAGGGTTCGAATCCCTCGTCTCCTATTAGATCTAGTAACTTAATTGGTAAAGGATTTCCTTGTCACGGAAATAGATGTCGGTTCGATGCTGACCTAGGTCGATATTACTTTACAACATAGGCGAAGCCTATCATATATAATAAGGAAAAGTTTCCATTGGTAGGGTAAGACACTTGCTACGTGTTATGTTTTTACATTTAGGTGTTCGATTCACCTTTTTTCCGTAATATAAGCCTTTATAGCTCAACGGTAGAGCATAATACTGTTAATATTATGATAAATGTTCGATTCATTTTAAGGGCTAACTATAAATATAAAGACTAGCACAAGCTAAAAGTCTTTTAAATAAACTTTAACTAGAAAAAATTAATTAAATAAAAATGACAAACTCAACAAGAAGCCATTTTCAGGATCATCCTTTTCATTTAGTATCTCCTAGTCCTTGACCTTTATATACAAGTATATCATTGTTTACTTTAACTGTAAATGGTGCATTATCAATGCATTTATTTAACAACAGCTATATAGTATTTTTTATAGCTATGGCTACAGTTATTACATCAATGACATTATGATTTAGAGATATTATAGCAGAAGGTACTTATTTAGGTAACCATACATTAGCTGTACAAAAAGGATTAAATTTAGGTGTTATATTATTTATAGTATCTGAAGCTTTATTCTTTGCAGCTATATTCTGAGCATTCTTTCATAGTGCATTAACACCTACAGTAGAGTTAGGGGCTCAATGACCACCTATGGGTATAGAACCAGTAAATCCTTTTGAATTACCATTATTAAATACAGTTATATTATTAAGTAGTGGTGCTACTATAACATATGCTCATCATGCTTTAATTAAAGGTGAAAGAAAAGGAGCTATATATGGAAGTATCTTTACAGTATTATTAGCGTTGATATTTACTGTATTCCAAGGTATAGAATATTCAGTATCATCATTTACTATTAGTGATGGTGTATTTGGTACATGTTTCTTCTTTGGTACAGGGTTCCATGGATTACATGTAATAATAGGAACAATATTCTTAGCAGTAGGTTTATGAAGAATTATATCATACCATTTAACAGATCATCACCATTTAGGTTATGAAGCAGGTATATTATATTGACATTTTGTTGATGTAGTTTGATTATTCTTATATGTATCAATGTACTATTGAGGTTCTTAATATATATATATATATATATCTTAATACTAATTATATTAAGATAAGCGGGTATAGGTTAATGGTAGACTTCTCGGTTTCCACTCGATATGTGTCAGTTCGATTCTGACTACCCGTACATTTAATATTAT